TTTACCATTAGCAAGAACTTGTTTCACTTGCATATCATACGGAATTCGAACAACTGCTTCAAATACAGTATCGGGAAGTACCGTTTGTGGAACTTCAATATCCACGGGCTTATTAGCCAAATGGCAATTGGCACATACAATACGACCAGTTGCTTCTCGCGGATTTTCATAACCCTGCTGTGCAAAAATGGGATATGCATTTGAAATGGGTGCTCGAGTTATTATATATACCATGAGCGATACGGAAATAGATCTAGTAATCTCTTCCTTTATCCAAGAAAAGGCATTTCTAGTTTGCATGGTCCAATCATTGATCCTGATAATTTTTCTACAATAAAATTTGGTAGGTTGCTGGCATAGTTCCCTATCCTATCCATGATTCTGCTATTTACTGAAATAAATTTCCTGGAATATGGGAAGAATCCCTTGGCTTGGGTAGCTAGAAAGAAAAATATTTTAATGTTGTTTAGCTTTTGTACAAAATAAAATAACAAACTTTCAAATATGATCAGTGGATCTTTTTTTCAGTCATTCATTGAATGATAAATCACTACAAGTGAAGGAGATACGCGATTTAAATAACGGAAAATCCAATATTTAAAAATTGTATCTAAAATGACTGGAAAAGTGGAAACAAGACCAGATATAATTTGATCATTCTGAGCAAGTCCAAAATCCTTATAGACGGAACCAATCATTAGTTCCCAACCATGGGTCGAATGGAATCCTATACATAAATCAGTTAATAAAAGAATGGAAAAAGCTTTTATTGTGTCACTTAAATTATATAGGAATTCTTGAACCCGCGAGTTAAGAATAATAAGTTCTTGATTACCTAGACTTGAATAACCACTTAGAATAACGAAACAGATTATGTTTGTCGAGAAGTGTAAAATCGCATGGATACGATCCTCGTTGTGCGCCTTGATCAATTGGATGGTTTCTTTGTATATTTCGCTACGAAGATTTTGTAGACGTGTTTCCGGGTATTCCTTTAGCATTTCATCCAAGAGGAACAGTTCTTTGAATTCTATGAATTTTTTTAGAATATTATTTTCTTGAATATCATTCAAGAAGATTTCGGATTGCCTAGTATTCCACCAATTAGTAACCCAAGATTTCAGACATCTCTTAAATGTGAAAGAGATGCACCAGGGCAAAAAGACTATAGGTGTAAAATATAGAAAGGGAATGAATGCTTTCTTTTTTGCCATTTTTCGTCTTTATTTAAGGAACTCAGCTTCATCTCATTTGTCAACTCTATAGGATGATAATAATGTTTGTATCAAGGATAAGTTCTATTACAAGTCCTAGAGCCTATATATTTATATATATAAATAAATCTATAATCTATTCCCGCGTCTTTTTCTTTTCAATTCGGGAGTTAGTCTTTTCATTTAGAAAGAATACAGAAATAGACTAAAAAATGGAAAGAATCCACTGCCAATTTTTGAATTAAGAAAAAGATATTGTTTAAAAAGATATCAATTGCCAAGATTCGAAGCAATTACCCCTTTTTTTGATGAATACATGAAGGAGCACTTCACGTAATGAATATTAGTCCGATTTCGAAACCAAAGAAGGCCTCTTCTATCAAAACAAAATAGAAAAATTTCGAAAAAGAAAATATCTTTTCCCTAAGGAAGCATTCATTTTTCAGTTAATTTCTTTTTTTTTTACCAAAGTACTTCAATTGGTACACGCAAGAAACAGGCCAATTCCCCAGCTTTGTCTACAATTTGTTGTGTAGTAAAATTCTCGTCAATACGAGTCAAGGGAATGACTCCCTGTCCTCGGATTTCCATATAAATGATACAACGGGGATAAAAACCCTCTTTACTTATTTTGGTGGACTGATTAAAAATTCTGATGGACTGAACATCGTTCATAAGGAATCGTAGAAAAATACGACGATTTTTTCCAGGAAATCCCCAACGAAAAATACACACTATTCCCTCTTTTTTATCGAATCGATCATAACCACCACCCACATTCCACCAAATTGTACACCACAAATAAGAACTAATAAAGAGACCCGCGATTCCATAGAAAGACATAACCATCCCCTGTGGAAAAAAAAGAATTTGCTGAGACGGAAATAAAGATAACAAATCCCTACCAAGATAACTGGAAGTTCCAACCAACAAGAAACCTAATGAACCTAAAAAAAGGATAAAGGCCCAGCAGAAATTACTTGTTTTTCGAGACCCCGCTTTAAGTTCTATCAATAGATGTTCTGATCGCCAATCCATATTAGATCTAGTTTTGTTTTATTAGAATTGGGAAAATAGATAACCCAAGCAAATTAATTTTACTTGACTTTTCTTTGTTTCCGAAGTAACTCTCATCAACTAGCACTATTTTGATGTAAACCTTTAACAGTAATTCATCGAATTGCTTCCTGATCTAAATATATATCTGATTTGTGCCTACTGTCCGTATCTAAAAAATCTTGTTCCTTTGAACATGAAGAAATAAAGAAGCCATTGCAATTGCCGGAAATACTAGGCCCACTAAAGGCACAAAAAAGGAGGGTAAGTTTATCATAGAATGGGTACCTCGATTTAATATTTGTACCTGTTATATATATTTATATAAATCTCATATCATATATATTCTTTTTTTTTTTCTTATATTGTTTTCTAAAGATAGTCTCTAATCACTAGAATTCAAATATACTTATACTAAGTATATTTGATAAATTATACTAAGTATCGCTAAGTTAATATATAGAATATATATGTTCTATATTATATATATTCAGTCTATATAATGAGTATAAATGAGTATATTGAGTATGAGTATAAAATAGAATAAATAAGAAATCAATTAATAAAAAGAAATATATATAATAAAAATTTAATATATATAATAAGGAGTGTAGAACATAGAACTCAAATAATGGATGGATTTCGCCTTCTATTTCTCCAAGAAACATATGTATGATAATACACCTTTCAATTAATTTTATTTGTTTGGAATTTATTGGAATTTGGAAAATGAAAAAACAAAAGAATAAAAAAATATTTTTATTTTAGGCTCTGCTAGATTTTTCATTTTGAGTCAAAGGCAAGAAAGCATGGAGCTGAAATAACTCACTTAAAACCCCCTTTAAAGTATTACGCGGTACGATTGAATCAAATAAGCCCTTATGGAATAAATATTCAGCTGCTTGTGAACCTTCGGGTACTGTCTTATTCAACGTTTGTTCAATTACTCTTTTACCCGCAAATGCAATGTAAGCATTGGGTTCGGCAATAATGATATCCCCCAACATGCCAAAACTAGCTGTCACCCCCCCAGTAGTTGGAGATGTAAGGATGGATACATAGAATAACCTTTTATTTGTTTGATAATCATATAAAGCAGAAGAAATTTTAGCCATTTGCATTAAGCTCAGACTTCCTTCTTGCATACGTGCTCCTCCGGACGCACATACTAGAATAAGAGGTAAAAGTTGATTGGCAGCATATTCGACCAAACGGGTGATTTTCTCACCTACTACGGATCCCATACTACCCCCCATAAACTGAAAATCCATGATCCCAATAGCTACAGGAATACCGTTTAGTTGACCTGTGCCCGTTTGAATAGCCTCAGTTAATCCTGTCTTTCTTTGATAAGAATCCATACGATCTTTATAAGGTTCCTCTTCCGAATGAAATTCAATTGGATCCAGAGAGACCATGTCTTCATCCATAGGATTCCAAGTACCTGGATCAATCGAGAGTTCGATTCTATCTGAACTGCTCATTTTCAAATGATATCCACAATGTTCACAAATATTCATTTTTGATTTCAAAAATTTCTTATAATTTAATCCATAACAATTTTCGCATTCAATCCATAAATGCTTGTATTTTTGAGTTTCATCGAGATCATTAAAACTCTCTCTTCTAGTTAAATCTTTTTCATTTATATCATTCGTGAAAGTTATTATACTAGAACTATCGCTTTCATTACTATTTCTGACCTTACCACAAATATAACTATAAAAGTAACTGTCATTGTATTTATCATTCTCACCTAAAATGTGACTACCAATACAGATTTGAGAACGAAGATAACTCTCAATGCAACTATGAATGTCATTATTCCAACTAGATTTAATATCATACACGTAATGATCATCATGTCTCTTAAAGACATTATTAAGATAGCTAGAATTCTTATAGCTATAAAAAAGACTTTCTGGTTCACTTAGAAAAGAATGATCATTGTCAATCTCCAAAATTTTATTTTCAATATCCAAATATATGGAATAACTGTTCCTCTTGCTATTGTTATCCCTAACTAAAATTGTTTTATCAGATAGGAAATTCTGGATGTTCCTGACACCGACTAAATAATCAACATTACTGTAACTAGAATTGTCACTATCATTCCAGCTAGGAAAGTTTTTTTCCATATCAATAAAAATTTGGTCTTCACTTACACTGGTATTTTCAATAGGACCAAAACTATCCATTGATTTTCTTAACCCACACCCGTATTCTAACTGCCTATTAAACAACATAGAATTGAACCACCATTTTTCCATAGAGTTATGTTCCTCTATTAACAAAAAAATACAATAGATGAATAGTCATTCGATGAAAAATTATTAAAATAGAATATTTTTAATATTCTATCTCATTTATTTACTATCAAAAAAGGATATAATAAATCCAATCACTAGAATTGGTAACTGATAATAAAAACGATCGAGTGAGTAAAAGAAAAAAAAGATTCTTTTTCGTGAGAACCTGTAGTATTATTTCACTATATATGTCACTATATGTGCTGTAATTCTTTTTCAATTCGATTCCCCCCCCCCCTTTTTAGAAAAAAACGTATTCTAATAACTATAAATATTTTATTCAATAATAAAAGAAATAATAAAAAGATAGAATATGAAATATTGATAATATAGAATAAGATTTTTGAATTCTCTTCTTTTTTTTATATTTAAATGAAAAAAAAAGAAACCTCATTGGGGGTAATAATTTATAGACCCAATGAGTTCATTTAGTCAGTATTCATTTGCCTTTTCCTATATATATATTTTTATCTACAATCTCTATCCATTTTTTTTTTTCATTTTGAAGACCGATAAAAATCCATTTTTTTGGCTATCCAAAATATCATTTTATGTTAACAATAAGAAATCGAAAATTAGGTATGGAGAGCGGGAGGGGGGATAAAAAAGAAAAGAGTTCTATAAATCTATATACAAGTCATCCACACCCTCCTTTTTTTTCATTAATTAACTTTCGTTTGTTGAGTAGGGGAAAGTTCCAAAGAAACACCGGCCCTTTTTGAAATATCCTGAACAGTTCCTGTAGGTTGAGCGCCCTGTTCAAGGAAATATAGAATAACAGGAATATTTAAATAGGTTTGATTCTTTATTGGATCATAAAAACCCACTTTACGAAGATCTCTTCCCCCTCTTCGGGATCGAACATCAATTGCAACGATTCGATAAACGGCTCATTGGGATAGATATAGATGAATAATACACCCCCCCATAGAAACGTATAAGAAGTTTTCTCCTCGTACGGCTCGAGAAAATTCAATATGTCTATGTATAAAATATGTAAAATAGATCAATAAAATCATGAAATCAATTAGACTGTGATTAAAGTTTTTTTTTCTTATTCTTTTTTTTTCTTTCTAAAAAAAAACTCCTCGTATTCGCAACCTCATAACTCAAATTGGATAACTCTCAAAGGAAAACAAAACCCTTAGGTATTTCATTTATTGAGCGGTCTCTACCCCCTTTTCTTGCCCGTCTTATTTAGAATCCATTTTTTTCTTCATTCTAATAGAATGGTTATTCAAATTCTAATGGAATTTTTGAGACAATTCAAAATGGTATTTACTTGTTACAGGATCTTTTAGCTTTTCCTTGAATCATTGGGTTTAGACATTACTTCGGGGATCTTTAATCGTTTCAAAAATGGCAGCAACATACCATTTCTTTTTATTTCTCTCAACGAATCATACAAATAGAAGGTTTATTCCCTCGGATACACTTTTGATCGAAAAAGTTTTTCCAATTCCAACAAATTTTACTTTTTTAACCTTGCTTAAATTGGATCCTTTCGATTTCTTTATCAAAAATATACTTACGAAGTTATTCTAACTTATTCATTTTTACTAACCTTAGATACTTGCCCCTGAGAAATGAATCAACTCGAGCTCCATCGTGTACTATTTACATCATCAACCCCTCTCCCGTCCCCTAAACAATGAGTTCTAGTGGAACAGAACAAACGATGTCGAGCCAAGAGCACTTCCATTTCTATATATTTCTATATACATACTAGAAAAAGATAGCGGATGTAAGAATCCACAGCTAATCTAATCATGTCTTTCAAGTCGCACGTTGCTTTTTACCACATCGTTTCAAACGAAGTTTTACCATAACATTCCTTTAGTTTGGATCCGGTATGTAATTGATTCAATTATGAAATCGTGAATAGTCATTGATTCAATCGATACATAATAATCTATCCTTTTTACTTCTAGGTTTTCTTTCTATATGAATGGAAAATTTCGAAATCTAAAGAAGTCAAAAATACCTCAAATTAACTCGATATTTTATGAAAAATTTATTCAAATCAATATATATATAAATAGAATATAAAAGAAATATATATATATGAACTTTGAACTCAAATTTATTTTTTTTTTATCCACAGTGATTAAAAAAAAAGGAAAAAAAAGAAAGTTTGAAGATGTCGATTCAAAAGCGACTCTATTTAGATTAGAGACGAATGATCAATAAAAAAGGGGTCATTTTTATATCCTGAGATACAATTTTGATTCAAATAGGATATACATCAGGAATGGATATCCTCTGGGACGGAAGGATTCGAACCTCCGAATAGCGGGACCAAAACCCGTTGCCTTACCGCTTGGCCACGCCCCATTTTTGATTCGACATTCAATGAATTTAATAAACACTATTATTGGTATTGGTTATTCGTCAACTCTACCCCCCCCCCCCCCAATCCATAGAATAAATTGTTGCTAGGAGTTTTATATGCGTAGATATAGAATAAGACTGAAATTCTTGATCATTACATAGAATTCAATTAAGATATTGTATGAAAGTCTTATTTCTTCTTTTTTTTTTTCAGACTGGAAAGATTTTTAACTAGATAAATTCAAATCAAATAAGGATTTTGGAGGATTGTATTTGATATTTTTTTTTTTAATAAATTGTATTATATATAATTCTATTTTATATATTCTAATAATATATTAAATAGATATATTAATTATGTATTATGTATATAAAAAAAATTATATTAATTATGTATATAAACTTCTTTATATAGTCTAAAAAAAATTATATATATATACAATAATATACAATAAAGATTGTAATAAAAAAAAACAGTAAATTTTCTTAAGGAACAAAATGTTTGTTATGCTTAATATCTTTAGTTTGGTCTGTATTTGTATTCACTCCGCCCTTTATTCAAGTAGTTTTTTCTTGGCGAAATTACCTGAAGCCTATGCTTTTTTGAATCCAATTGTGGATGTTATGCCAGTAATACCTGTACTCTTTTTTCTTTTAGCTTTTGTTTGGCAAGCTGCTGTAAGTTTTCGATGAGATCTTGCATTTGAATAAATGTCCGAAAAAAATTAGGAATTTATTCGAAAACAAAAATTGGAAAAAAAAAGATCAGATAAGTCTTAGAGTGTGAATCCTCGATTCAAATATGGAAATTCTTGTATATATAAGAGAAGTCTGGACCATCTCATTTTTTCCTCATTTCATTCTTACGCTTTTTTTTTTTTTCACTGAGAAATGCTTCTATTATTAGATTTGAGTCCACCACCAGTACTTGGGTTGTGGATATGAAATAAAATCTTTTGTAATACAAATATTTTATTAATAGTAATAAAGGACTCGGCTCTTACTACAAAGAAATTTCCGAATTTTGTTATATTTCCTTGAAATCACTTTATTTCTGAGAAATTTTGTAACAAAAGAAACAAAATGTGTTAGATAAGAGAATCTATTCTCTTTCTCTGTCTTTTTTTTTTTTTATTATCTTGGAGATTTTGTAATGCTTACTCTAAAACTATTTGTTTACACAGTAGTAATATTCTTTGTTTCTCTTTTCATCTTCGGATTCCTATCTAACGATCCAGGACGTAATCCAGGACGTGAAGAATAAAAAAAAAATAGATTTATAGTTTTCTATGTTTTCCTTTCTTGTACTAGATTTTACAAAAAAAATTTGAGGATTGTATCTATTTTACATCTTTAACAGGTAAAAAAAAAAAAAAGGAAAACAAACAAAGGAAGCTATATAAGTTCAAAAGAAAAAAAAATACCAAACCATCGACGGAAAGAGAGGGATTCGAACCCTCGGTACAAAAATTCGTACAACGGATTAGCAATCCGACGCTTTAGTCCACTCAGCCATCTCTCCCCAAACATAATATATTTAAATAAATATATTATGTTTATGTTACATTGCATAAACAAACAGAACAAAAAGTAGGGCTTGAAAAACGACTTTTTTATTTATATCTTATCTCTTTTTCTATTTGATTCTTTCTATTTCTAATGGTCATTTCATTATTCTAATTATAGAACATTACATAGATATTATTAATAATATTCTATATTATTATTAATATTCTATTCATTTATATATTCATTTATATATATATATAAATGAATATATATATCTCATATTTATATTTATTCCCATTCCTTTTTTTAGTTTTGATACAGCCCCATGAATCCTGGATAACAATGATTTATATTAATGTATATTTGATTTGACAAAATCAAAAACTTAGATTCGCCCCCTTTTTTTGAATTGATAATTGATCAGGGGTCGGCCCCCTTACGAAACATGTCAACACTCTTAATTAGTATAAACGTATGTTACTATTTATTTTATTACGACAGATTCCTAGGTTCGACAAAAAGTCCATTTATTTGCAATAATAGCATTGTAGCAGCGGGTATAGTTTAGTGGTAAAAGTGCGATTCGTTCTAAGGACCCCTTAAAAGTTAAGGGATCCCTCGTTTGATTCATATCCCGATCAAAAACTTTATTTCTTACTTAAAGGGGTTTAATCCTTTATTCCTTTCAACGAACAATTCGAGGAATAATATAAATTATCGTAGTTTGTATCCAAGAAGAATCAATTCTAAATTGAAAAAAATGGAATTCTAATATTATGAAACATAAGTTTTTTGTTAATTGTATCAAAAATCCCAATTTTTTTGAGTATGAGTAAAGTATCCATGGGGAAAGTTATAGAAAGTTTTTTATTCTAATCGTAACTAAATCTTCCATTTTTTGTATAGGAGAGATTGAAGCAAAATAGCTATTAAACGATTGCTTTAGTTTACTAGAGACATCGACATTTTTTTTAGCTCGATGGAAATTTTATTCTTTTCCTAAAGATTCTCTCAAATAGAAATAGAGAACGAAGTAACTAGAAAAAACGGATTGTAAAAATACTCCTCTTCTATCTACTATAGGGATCATCTAAAAAGCAAGGTGTTTTAAATGTATTTATACGGAAAGGCTGACATAGATGTTATGGGTTAATCTTTTTTTCACGTCTTTCATTTCTGAATTTATTCCGTAAAGGAGCCGAATGAAACAAAAGTTTCACGTTCGGTTTTGAATTAGAGACGTTAAAAATGATGAACAAACGTCGACTATAACCCCTAGCCTTCCAAGCTAACGATGCGGGTTCGATTCCCGCTACCCGCTCTTTTTTCCTATCTCTATATTCTACTCGAATCATTCTTTTTCAGAATGAATACAAATTTTTTAGTCAATTTCAAAAATTATTCATTTGAATTTCTTTATTTTGTTTTAGTGATTTTTTGAATATTCAATTCAATTTTCATTTTATTATTAATATATTATTATTTTAATCTAATATATTCTTATTATAATCTATATTATATAAATCTATATATATTTTTATAGAATATATTATTCTATAATTATTATTATTCTATAATTCT